CCTCCCAGCATATCAAATAATTGGTGTTTATGTGTGTTGTAATTAGAAGAAATTTCTTGGTTCTTATTTCCTTGTAATGATGATCTATAAATAGATGGGGTTCTCTTAGTTTCATAATTAATAGATTTATATGATAAAAGATCATATCTATAGTATTTTTTCAAATTATCTTTTTGATTCGGTAATGAATATACTTCATAAACGTTTTCTTTGTTGTAATGCATTAATTCTACTACTTTTTCATATGAATTCCATTTGCTTAAATCCTTATTATTTTGAGTCGTACGACGTTGATTGACTCTATTTCTCCATTTTTGTGGTATTAATTTAGACCATCGAATCGGAGATAAATTGTATTGATAATGACCTCTTAACCAAATTTTCCATTGATTCATTCCATAATTCCGAGATTTCGTATTATTTAATTCGGAATGAAATATGCCCTGTGTTCCAAAATAATTCGTTATTGCAGTTTTAAGAAAAAAAGATGTTTCGTTATATTGAAGAACAGATCTTAACTTTAACTTATACAAGTTACTAAATTGTGTTTGTGATAATTTGAAAAATACATATGCTTGTGACAAGGAGGATAAGTCACACAAAATCTTTGCATTTTGATTATTACGAATATTTAAAAGTGACTTTTTTATATTGGAAATAAAGTGAATTGTATTTTGATTTGTTTTATCAATTCTTTCTTGACTTGTTTCATTATTGTAAGTGTATTTATCAATAATTTTCTTTGTTGATTCAAGAAAAAGTTGTGTATTGATTCTGGGAATATTAACGATACATACAAAGATATCTATGTATATCTTTTCAATGAAAAATTTTATAAAATAATGAAATTTACGAATTAATCGAATATTTCTTCTTTTTAATATTTGCCAAATATTTTTTGGTGATGTTAATTTTTTAACATTATAACTTGGTTTGTTAGGACTAATATTTATTCCTGAAGTTGCTTTTTTTTTATCTTTTGTAATTTTTTCTATTTGATTTTTTATTTTATTTGTTCTATCAGTTATATCTTTCATTTTTTTTTCTGTTAGTGAATCATTTGTCCAATTCGTAGATTGAATTTGACTAAATGATTCATGAATTATTCGAGTATGAATTATTCGAGTGTTGATTATAGAATCTTTTTCTTTTTTAGTTTTACTCGATTCATCTACTTCTCTTAATTTAAATAATAGAATTGGATTTACTTTTGAAAGTTCTTTTATTATTTTTTTAAAAAATAGAAGGCTTTTGATAATCCATTTTTTTCTTTTTTTTGAAATCCTTAGAAAGAATTTTGTTCTTTCTTTTAAAAATCTTAGAACTCGAAAAGACTTCTTTTTCCATTTTCCAATTGTTTTTTCGAGTTTCTTAAAAATGGGTTCAAAAAAGGAAGGCCGTTTTCGGGGAGACCCAAAAGGAAGGTTAGCTTCCATTCCCCAAACTGTTAAAAAACAAAAATCATCTTTTTGTTCTTTTTCTTTCTTTTTTATTAGATCTTTATGAGAGGATCGTATCTTAGATTTGTGCCAAGGTTTCAGACAGAAAGGAAATAAGATCTTTATCTGAATACCGTCTATTAACCAATTTTTCGGAAATTCTGTTTCGGATAATTGAACACCATTATAGGTGCATTTAACATGCATTTCTCTATTCCATTCGTTTAAATCCGCAGACCATTCAGGAAATTGCAATAATAGCATACGGCCAATATTTTTCGCTATTATCAATGAAGGTAAAATAATATATTTTCTAAGAATTGATTGGGTTACTAACATAGAACCCCTTATTACTTGAGCTAATGGTATTGTATCCCAGGCTTCTGCTATTTCTATCCGTGTTTTCTCTTTTCTTTTGTTTTCCTCTTTTTTTTCCTTCTCTTTTTTTATTTCTTCTTCTGTATAATCTAGAATTTGTAATTCTGTCTTTTTTGTCACCCAATTTCTAAAAAAGAGGTTCATCAGTCTGGAGATATCAAAAGAAAAAAGGGAGGATTTGTTTATCCGGTCCAAAAAAAGTGGAGAATGTGTATTTGCTTGAAACAGTTCCCAAATAACCGTTTTACGTCTTTGAGCGCGCATAGAACCTTTGATTATGTCTCGACGAAAATCTGATTGTTGTGAATAACGTATCAAAGCCACTTCGTCTGTATCAGGATTATTAGTATCCTTAGTATTAGTAGTATTAGTATCGATATTCTGTTGGTTATTAGTAAAAATCACTACACGTTTGCCTTTTCGTGAACGAATCTGATGCTCCACTGGTACCTCTTCTGGATTTTCTCTTTCCTGTTGTTCCAACTCGTTGATTAATTTGTATGACCATCGAGGGATTTTTTTACTGATTTCGTTTATTCCAATAGATTTTTTTACAATTTTTTGATTATTAGGATCAGTTATAATTGAATCGAATAAAAATTGATTTTCTGAATCAATTCTTCTTTCTTTTTGTTTTGAAAATAAAGAAATGCCTTTCCGATTTAAATTGGATCTTGATTCTC